TTAGAACCAGAAATAAATAGGCTTGTTTTTTGTTCACCTCAATCAGAATTCCAATCCGAACTCAAAGATGGATTGGTGTTTTATTTGACAAATCTTAGAATCCAGGTTTTTGTGTCGTAAAAAAAAAAGAATCGGAAAAAAATCTTTTTTTATTGAACGTGTTCATTCATTTTGACTACTTTAAGCGCATTTCTCAGAGTAATTTTGACTCCAACTCCACCCTCCCGGAGTTCATTCTCCGGGGAACCCCATTTAAATTATTTCGGTGTATTCTTTCCAATCCACTTTTTCTCTGATTTCATTGGAAATCATATAAAGACAATTCCTATTTGATATAGCTATTTGGGCCAGTATTTTACGATTAAGAAGTAACTGCCTCTTATATAGATCATGTATTAATTTACTATAACTATAGGATACTCCCTTTTCTCGAATTACTGCGTTTATCCGAGTGATCCACAAACGACGAAAATTTCTCTTTTGCTTATCCCTATCCCGATGAGCCGAAACCAAAGCTCTTATTTTCTGTTGAGTAATAGTTCGAGTAAGTCTTGAATGAGACCCTCGAAAACTTAATGCAAATAAACGAATTTTTGTTCTACGTTTCCGAGCTATATATCCGCGTTTAACTCTAGTCATTGAATAAATAAAATTTTGACAAATAACTAATTGATTTTTTTCTTTCAGTTATTATTTTTCCCGTCCTGGCCTATTAATAACTAAACGGATTTTTCCAATGTATAAAATAAAAATTCCAATGGCTTTGGCTACTATAACCTTCCCGACCACGATTTTTTGGTATTTTACTGCGAAATATGAAAGAAATAATAAATTTTCTTTTGCTAGGTGTCAAAAATCTAGTCAAAAAAAAGAAATAGAAATTAAATGAATAAGAATAAAGAAATAGTGGGTTTCCTCGTTTCTATGGTTACTTCTTAAACGGTGAGGTCTTCTCTATACACCGGAGCCTTTGGCTTCATTTAATATTTCATCAATGTTCTTGGTAACTTGTATAGTTCACACCACACTCTTTGGCTCTACCCATGAATTATCCAGTAATAGGTCTTTCACAAAGAGACCCACCTATACAGTAACGGTATTTAATTATGAAAGTTAGCTGAGTAGCTGACCCTCGTAGTCCGTTCTTGACCGGGCGAGAACTTCATTTTTCTGTTTTTTTTTTTTGAATTTCAATAAGATTTTTCCGCTTAATGGATAACCATTTGCTACCAATGGAGAATTGTTTCTCATCTTAAATTCAGGTGATTGGATTTGCACCAATGGAAACCATAAACTTTATATACAATAGAAGGATAGATTTGCTTATTTTTAGATAGTGAATGGAGTCCCTTCTTCCATTCTATCCTATTCACTGGTACTGATCATTCATACTGGAAGCGGTTTTCTTGCCTTTTTTGTGTCAGCTCATGATCTAAACGAGTCGCACATACACCCTAGTACATGTTCCTCGACGCTGAGGACATCCCCGAAGGGCGGGGGATTTCGTGACATTTCGAATGGGCTGTCTTGTATTTCTAATAAGTTGTTTAATAGTTGGCATGTTGAGTCATATACATAATGGGCTGGTTTAGATTGATCCTAACCGGATTTTTTTATTTAATATTTATATAGTCAACTCGTAGATAAAATCTCAAATCACGGATTTGCACAAAACAAAATTCATTTTTTTTCATTCAACTGCTACAAGATCAACAATTCCATAAGCTTGGGCTTCTGTTGCTGACATAAAAACATCTCTTTCCATGTCTTCAGATACAACCCATAAAGGTTTGCCCGTCCTTTGTACATAAACCTTTGTGAGGGTTTCGCGTAGTTTCAGCAGTTCTTCCGCTTCCAGGATAAATTCTCCCGTTTGTGCTTCATAAAAAGAACTTGCAGGTTGATGGATCATTACCCTGATAATAGTTCTATCTAGTGTGATGAAAGAAACAGAAAAGAAAGATAAAGAATAATAGGAAAAAGGATAGAATTGAACAACCGTACGGGCATTATCTTTTATGCATTGCATACGGCTCTATAATCAAATTGACCCCTATTTTCCTGTTCAAGAAAGATAAAAATAGAATCTATCAACCCCAGATGGGTAAATGATCAAAATGCCACCCTTCTTTTTTTTTTTCGGAGAAGTTCAAAAATACTATGATGGCTCCGCTGCTTTCTATTTTAAAATGGATTCTTTTTTTTGTCTTTGATTCAGCAATCCCAAAGTTTCTTTTTGAGCCAACCAAAAAAGAAAATTTTGGTTTTTTTCGCACTCTTTTTTTATAACTTAAATATTGTTAAGAGCCCATCGGTGTGAAAACAAACAAGTTTGTGACGCTGAATTGGACTTCCGATAGATAAGAGAAAGTCGGAAATATCTTTTATCTCATACTACTCTCTCGATACATAATCAAATCTTTTGAAAAAAATTGCATATCGAATTCGAAGTGCCATGCTATTATTACTTAATATTCATATGGCGAAGGCATAGTTTTCTTTTTTCTCTCAAATAAAAAAACTTCATTGGCGCCAAGCGTGAGGGAATGCTAGACGTTTGGTAATTTCTCCTCCAACCAGAATAAAAGATCCCATTGACGCGGCCAATCCCATGCATATTGTATGGACTTCTGGTCGTACAAATTGCATAGTATCATAAATGGCTACTCCGGGTATTACCCATCCGCCAGGGGAGTTTATAAACAAATAAAGATCTTTGGTCTCATCCTCGATACTGAGATATACCATAAGACCAATAAGTTGATTCGAGATCTCGCTATCAACCTCTTGGCCTAAAAAAAGTAATCTTTCTCGATAAAGTCGGTTGAGTAGGGTAAAATTATTTCCCTTAGGAACCGTACATGCACCTTTTGATGCATACGGTTCAAAAAAAATTGCGAAGAAAAGAATCAATGTATAGATTCCAGTCCGCTTTCTTTTATTTTTTGAGTTTTTCTAACTTTTTAATGAAAGGGTTTGTTTTTTCTTCGATTTTTCAATAAAGATGAATTTTTATTTCTTCTTTGATAATATAAAAAAGGGGTAAATAAACTTATCGAATTAACTTCTCATTGATGTATTCTTTCATCGAAATTCAATCCAAATCACGATGATATTTTCTTGTTCCTGAATGGGCCTCTTTCATCTTTTTAGGTTTATGCTCTACTCCGGGTAAAGATCCGCCCGATTTTGATTTGCACATATAGGACAAACCTTCCCATCACCATTTCATTTCTTGTTGTTATGACTTTACAAATAATCATTTATGATACATGTAGTAATCATAGATATATTACCAATTGGGTTTTTCTAAACGGAGTCTGGATACTTCATTTTTTTGTCCAGCCAAAGCCAACCATAAATTAGTCTAATTGATATAATTCTATGAATTCCCCCAAATAATGCATTTAATTTCAGTTCACGCTCCAATTTTTGGATGATTCCATTTCTCTTTCTTGGGCGAAACAGAGGATATCTCGGTCGGGGGAGAGAACGGGGAAATCCCATATGACCCAATATATCTGACAAGTCGCACTATACGTCAACCCAAGATGCATCTTCCTCTCCAGGACTTCGGAAAGGTACTTTTGGAACACCAATAGGCATGGATTGAAAGAAAAAGGAATTAAATACTATATTTCACTTTGATGTGGAAACGTAACAATATGGTTTTATTGTCTTTATTTATAATATTGACTTTATCATATTTATTTTATCCATAGATTAGAAAAATTTAGAAAGAAAGACAAAATAAATAAAGGAAAATTTTTTCGAATAGATCTTTCTAATGATAAATGAAGGATGGACACATTTACTCATAGAAAATGGTATCAATCCACCATTGCATATTGGTACTTATCGAGTATAGAATAAATTTGCTTCTCTTTGTTCTTACGAACAGAATTCTTCCATTATTACGAATAGAATATAGAATCATAACCCTTGTTAGGAAATAATCTACTGAACAGGGGAAGTCTATAGGATAGTCATAGTAGAACCTTTCCAATGCAATAAAGTTACGTAGTGTCTATTTTTCTTCGATAAAGGGGTATTTTCCATGGGTTTGCCTTGGTATCGTGTTCATACCGTTGTATTGAATGATCCCGGCCGGTTGCTTTCCGTTCATATAATGCATACAGCTCTGGTTGCTGGTTGGGCGGGCTCGATGGCTCTGTATGAATTAGCAGTTTTTGATCCTTCTGACCCTATTCTTGATCCAATGTGGAGACAGGGTATGTTCGTTATACCCTTCATGACTCGTTTAGGAATAACCAATTCATGGGGGGGTTGGAGTATCACAGGAGGAACTGTAACGAATCCGGGGATTTGGAGTTACGAAGGTGTAGCTGGGGCGCATATTGTGTTTTCTGGCTTATGCTTTTTGGCAGCTATCTGGCATTGGGTCTATTGGGATCTAGAAATATTTTCTGATGAACGTACAGGAAAACCCTCTTTGGATTTGCCCAAGATCTTTGGCATTCATTTATTTCTCTCCGGGGTGGCTTGCTTTGGTTTTGGTGCATTTCATGTAACAGGTCTGTACGGTCCTGGAATATGGGTGTCCGATCCTTATGGACTAACGGGAAGAGTACAGCCTGTAAATCCATCGTGGGGCGTGGAAGGTTTTGATCCTTTTGTTCCGGGAGGAATAGCTTCTCATCATATTGCAGCAGGTACACTGGGCATATTAGCGGGTCTATTCCATCTTAGCGTTCGACCGCCACAACGTCTATACAAAGGATTACGTATGGGAAATATTGAAACCGTACTCTCCAGTAGTATCGCGGCTGTCTTTTTTGCCGCTTTTGTTGTTGCTGGAACTATGTGGTATGGTTCAGCAACTACTCCCATCGAATTGTTTGGTCCCACTCGTTATCAATGGGATCAGGGTTATTTCCAGCAAGAGATATATCGAAGAGTTAGCGCCGGGCTAGCCGAAAATAAAAGTTTATCAGAAGTCTGGTCTAAAATTCCTGAAAAATTAGCTTTTTATGATTATA